ATCACACCGACCAAGACAAAGTATTTTGTTTTGGTTCGACCTGTAGAAACATATGAAATAGCAGATGGTATAAATTTTTCAACACTTTTCCCTCAGGATCCGTTGAAGGAAAGGGATAACATGAACCTTCGCGTTGTCAATTATATTCTTTATGGAAATGGCAAAGCCATTTTTGGAATCCCGGAAACAAGCAGTCAATTAGTTCGGACTTGTTTCGTGTTGAATTGGACTCACGCTAAAAAACGTTCTTATGTCGGAGAGGCCCCTGCTTCTTTTGTTCAAGTAAAAACAAAGGATCTCGTGCGAGATTTTATAAGAATCGACTTAGTCAACTCCCCCCTTGAATATACTGGAAAAAGGAACGATTCATCGGGTTCAGGGTTGATCTATAATACTACTGGAGCCGGTTGCGCCTATATCAATCCGTTTTATTCCAAGGCAGGGAGTCAACAACCGCCTATCCAAAATCAAGTAACTATTCGTACCCTGTTAAATAGAAAAAAAGAATATCAATCTTTGATAATTTTGTCATCATCCAACTGTTCTCGACTAGGGCCATTCAACAGTGAAAAATATAACAATATAATAAAAGAAGCTGAACCCCAGAGAGTTTCCGTTAGCAAATTGAAATCATTGGGTCCCATAGGAACAGCCCTTCAAATTACTAATTTTTACCATTTACTAACCCATAATCAAATCTCGGTAATGAAATATTTTCAACTTGACAATTTTAAAGATCCTTTTGAAATAATTAACTACTATTTAATGGATGAAAATGGAGGGGTTTCGAATCCCGATCTATGCAGTAAAATAATTTTGAATCCATTTCATTTGACTTGGTATTTTATCCATTGTACTCTTTGTGAAGCGAGACCCACAATAATTAGTCTTGGTCAGTTTATTTGTGAAAATGGGTGTATAGCGAAAAACAGACCCCACCTAAAATTGGGCCAAGTTTTGATTGTTCAAGTGGATTCTATAATAATTAGATCGGCTAAGCCCTATTTGGCCACGCCAGGGGCAACTGTTCATGGCCATTATGGAGAAATCCTTTCTACGGGAGATACTTTTGTTACATTTATATATGAAAAATCAAGATCTGGTGATATAACGCAGGGTCTTCCAAAAGTAGAACAGGTCTTGGAAGTACGTTCGATTGACTCCATATCGATGAACCTGGAAAAGAGAGTTGAGGGTTGGAACGAGCATATAACAAGAATTCTTGGAATTCCTTGGGGATTCTTGATTGGTGTCGAGCTAACTATAGTGCAAAGTCGTATCTCATTAGTTAACAAGATACAAAAGGTTTATCGATCCCAAGGTGTGCAGATTCATAACAGGCATCTAGAAATTATTGTACGTCAAATAACATCAAAAGTATTAGTTTCAGAAGACGGAATGTCTAATGTTTTTTTACCCGGAGAACTTATTGGAGTGTTGCGCGCGGAACGAACGGGACGTGCTTTGGAAGAACCAATCTCTTACCGAGCTATTTTATTGGGAATAACAAGAGCATCTCTGAATACTCAAAGTTTCATATCCGAAGCGAGTTTTCAAGAAACCGCTCGAGTTTTAGCAAAAGCTGCTCTACGGGGTCGTATCGATTGGTTGAAGGGCCTGAAAGAGAACGTTGTTTTGGGAAGTATGATACCCGTGGGTACTGGATTCAAAGAATTAGTACATCATTCAAGGCAACAGACGAATAAAAAGAAAAAGTTATTTGAGGGTAAAATAAAAGATATTTTGGTCCACCACCGAGATTTCTTTCATTCTCCCATTTCAAAGAGTTCCCATGATACATCAGAAAAATCATTTATGGGAGTTACTGATTCCTGAGGTCGGATTCATCCTTTATAACTCTTTTTAACTGGTCTGGAGTTGGTCCGGTTATTTGTTGTTAATTTTTAATTAAGTAAGAATTTAGTAAGAAAAAAGAAAAGAGAATCCAAATAGAAAGGAATTACTGGCTTGGATCGTGTATCAACAGCCAATCTTCGGTGAAGGTTCCATCGGAACAATTATTTATTTTATTTTCGGGGTACCTCATCTTTTTTTTAATAAAAAAAGAGAGGAAGTGTGGAGAGAAATGACAAAAAGATATTGGAACATCAATTTGGAAGAGATGATGGAAGCGGGAGTTCATTTTGGTCATGGTACTAGAAAGTGGAATCCGAAAATGGCACCTTATATCTCTGCAAAGCGTAAGGGTATTCATATTACAAATCTTACTACAACGGCGCGTTTTTTATCAGAAGCTTGTGATTTAGTTTTTAATGCAGCAAGTAAGGAAAAACAATTCTTAATTGTTGGTACCAAAAATAAAGCAGCGGATTCAGTAGCTCGAGCTGCAATAAAGGCTCGCTGTCATTATGTTAATAAAAAATGGCTCGGCGGTATGTTAACGAATTGGTCCACGACCGAAACACGACTTCATAAGTTTCGGGACTTAAGAATGGAAGGGGGGCTCAATAACCGTCTTCCGAAACGAGATGCAGCTATGCTGAAGAGACAATTATCTCACTTGCAAACATATCTGGGTGGGATTAAATATATGACGAGTTTACCTGATATTGTAATCATCGTTGATCAGCAAGAAGAAGACACGGCTCTTCGAGAATGTATCACTTTGGGAATTCCAACGATTTGTTTAATCGATACAAATTGTGACCCCCATCTTGCAGATCTTTCGATTCCAGCGAATGATGATGCTATAGCTTCGATCCGATTAATTCTTAACAAACTAGTATTTGCTATTTGTGAGGGCCGTTCGAGATATATAAAAAAGCCTTGAGTAATAATTAATAAAAAATTACTTTTAGACCTCCATAGATTTTTAGAATTGCTTATACGGATCTGGAATGAAAAGGATAAAAATCTATGGGTATATTATGCGATTTGTTGGTATACAAAATTTAAAAAAGCGCTGATTGAATCAAAATAATTCCTTTTCTAGTTCTATTTCTGTCAGAGGGCAATATGAGTTCCATCAACACATTCTATGCTATATCCGGTGTGGAAGTAGGCCAACATTTGTATTGGCAAATCGGGGGTTTCCAAGTGCATGCCCAGGTACTTATCACTTCTTGGGTTGTAATTGCTATCTTATTAGGGTCAACCGCTATCGCTATTCGGAATCCACAAACTATCCCGACTAGCAGTCAGAATTTTTTCGAATACATTCTTGAATTCATTCGAGACTTGAGCAAAACTCAGATTGGAGAAGAATACGGTCCTTGGGTTCCGTTTATTGGAACTATGTTTTTATTTATTTTTGTTTCTAATTGGTCCGGAGCTCTTTTACCTTGGAAACTTATAGAGTTACCGCAAGGGGAGTTAGCTGCACCTACGAATGATATAAATACTACTGTTGCTTTAGCTTTACTCACGTCAATAGCATATTTTTATGCGGGTCTTAGCAAAAAGGGATTGGGTTATTTTGGTAAATATATTCAACCAACCCCAATTCTTTTACCTATTAATATCTTAGAAGATTTCACAAAACCTTTATCACTTAGTTTTCGACTTTTCGGGAATATATTAGCTGATGAATTAGTAGTTGTTGTTCTTGTTTCTTTAGTACCTTCAGTGGTTCCTATTCCCGTTATGTTTCTTGGATTATTTACAAGTGGTATTCAAGCTCTTATTTTTGCAACTTTAGCTGCGGCTTATATAGGAGAATCTATGGAAGGGCATCATTAACTTGTTTTTTATTTCGAAATAAGAGCTTTTAAGCCTTAGGACACTCTTTCACTCTAAGATAGGAATGATAGAAATAGTAAGTTTACATTATCCAAAACGGGCTTGTATATGTATAATGGATTGGGTCTATATGACCTAAAGATAGATAGAATTTGATTTATTGCTATGAATTTAGACGGGGATTCAAATAGAAATCTTCTCATTTGATCTATGCCTGTGAATTGAATAAGAAACTAAATCAAGCAAAAGAAGGAAGAAGACAAAAAATGGTTCGGGACAAAGTATCGTAGGAAGTAAAGTTGAGGGAATTCAAATCCGAGTTCTTACTTATTTCGCCCGGATCAATTGTCGCCAGCGAATAATAATAGTTAAGTTCTAATTCATTGGTTGCTTGTATCATTAACCATTTCTTTATTTTGGTGTGAGGAACTTCTAATGAATCCACTGATTTCTGCTGCTTCTGTTATTGCTGCTGGATTAGCCGTCGGACTTGCTTCTATTGGACCTGGAGTTGGTCAGGGTACTGCTGCGGGCCAAGCTGTAGAAGGTATTGCGAGACAACCCGAGGCAGAGGGAAAAATAAGAGGGACTTTATTGCTTAGTCTGGCTTTCATGGAAGCTTTAACAATTTATGGACTAGTTGTAGCATTAGCGCTTTTATTTGCAAATCCTTTTGTTTAATCTAATCCTAGAAATAGAAAAAATACGTATTTGGTTATTCCCCTAGACTTTCCATCCAAGATTTTACTCCTAGAATTACTTATTCGTTACCACAATAATAAAAATCAACGAACTTAGTTTGAGAGTGTTCGCATAGCAATTCGCCTTTTTCCTGCCCCTTCTTAGTCCACTAGAACTGAAATGTTTCAACAAACTATTTTACAAGTAACATCAGTCCTAGTATCTAATTCGCGTTCATAGTGGAAATTGGAATTAGAAAAGTCAAATCGAGTTCTACCTATAATAGATTTTTGACGCTGGTTATATAATTAATAAATAAAGACAAAAGGGGGGGACGAAGTGATATAAAAAGAACTTTTTTATTCTAATTCTTAAGGAGATCGTATGAAAAACGTAACCGATTCTGTCGTTTATTTGGGTCACTGGTCATCCGCCGGGAGTTTCGGATTTAATACCGATATTTTAGCAACAAATCCAATAAATCTAAGTGTAGTACTTGGTGTATTGATCTTTTTTGGAAAGGGAGTGTGTGCGAGTTGTTTATTTCAAAAAAAAGTGCTGGATTCAACCAGCTGCACTTTATTTATAACAAAAAGTGCATAATTCCACGAATTACTTCT